AACAAAAATGTATTGTTCTGAGGTATATCAAGATTCAGCCTTCGGTTCATATTTCGTCGACCAATCCTTCCTAATTCACATCTTTGTTGAAAAAATTTTTTTTGTAATTCCTTACATAAAGATTCAGAAAATACTGGATCTCCGCCTACACAAGCAAATTGTCGATAAAACTCCAAAATGGCATTTTCTTTTGACCCGATTTTTTTTTTCTCCTTATCATTCAGGAAAGACAAGAAAATTTCAGGGTAGTAAACATTCTCTAGAATTTCGCTTAAATTCGAACCCATAGCTGATGATAGAACTAGAATAGATATTTTCTGTTTCCTACTCACACGAGCCCATATCCTTGCTTTTCTATCAATCTCTAATTCTAATCTTCCTCCCCAATCTGATATTATGGTGCCAGTATAGACCGAAATTCCGTTATGGTCCAATTCTGACCGGTAATAGATACCAGGGCTTTGCAATATTTGATTGATTACAATTCTGTATATTCCATTTACTATAGAAGTTCCCAGGGAATTCATTAGAGGAATGTTTCCAATAAAAATAGTTTGTTCTTGAATATCCCTATTGCTTTTCCAAATTAATCCCGCGGATACATATAATTCAGAGGAATATGTAAGTGATTCATATACGGCATCTTTTTCTTTTATCAAGGGTTCTACCAATTGATATGTTTCCACAAATAATTGAAATTCAATTTCTTGATCTGTATCTTCAATTTTTGGAAACTTAAAAAGCGCTTCTGTTAAGCCCCGATCAATGAACCTACAAAACCCTTCAAATTGTATCTGATTCAACCCGGGTAGTGTAGACATTCCCTCATTTCCACCCCCAAGCATTTTCAATTTCCCCATTTATTTATTTTATAGAAAATATTCCACGATTTGCTGCCATTCTTCATCGAATCACATGAATAGATTTAGCAATAATGGAATTTATGTTCTTTTTACTGAATCACATAAAATTTTACCTAACTCCGTGTATGAAATACCTATTATGAAAAGAGGAATAAATAAAATAAAATTTTATACTAAAATTGGAATTTGCAACAAAACAAACAGATAGAATCTAAATTAGAATATAAGATAAATACAAACGAATTGAAAAATTCTACCTAGAACTTCGGGGGTTTTTTTTTTTAGGAATATCAAAACAAAAAATGGATTCCTTTTCTACCATTATTATGATATTACATATTCCAATTCGATTGGATACCAGAAAAAAAAAAATGAATTCGGGATTTGCTCTGCTCGATGAGATAAAGATCTAATAATCAGAAACAATATAGAATGGATTTTTTAGCACTTAACCCTTTCAATTATTCAAAAAAGAATTCGAATTCGAGAGATATTTGTACCCATTTTTTTTAGAATTTGAGAATACGATTGGAGTGCGTAAGTAAAGTAATAAGGCTTGTATTTATTAAACATGCGCAGATCTAACTCCACTATATATATCTATATAGATAACTATATGTCTCTTACTTTATTGTAGTCCTATTCGTTCGGGACAGCACATGCCGTGTTAATTTTATATTTTCTATTCAATCTATTTAATGAAAAATAAAAAAAAAAGGAAGCACGAGAATTTCTTCAAAATTCCCTTTCTTTAGTATAGGTATTATATACGGATAAGATACCCGATTAGATAATATCTATGTAACAATTCAAACTTATGTTCTAGGGTTTACACATATTGATAGTTGCTGTTATAATGGAAATGTAGAAGGATTTTTTGTATTGAAAAAAAAAAAGCAATATTGATTGGTTATGTATCAATTTCGATTTTCTTATCTCATTAAGAAAAAACCGTTTTAGATTCAAATTCAAGAATCGTTCAGCAATTAATAGTTAACGGTTCCAATTTGTCCCGAAATTTTTGCTTTTGTGACTGAAGGTGTACGTTTGTTTTTTCAATAGAAAAGGGCAGAGGAGCTCTTTGAAGAATGGAATGGGATTAAAGAAAACGGAATTTAAGATACAAACACGTAAAATAAAAAAAAATAAGTTTAGAACCCCCCCTTTTTTTGGAGGGTATTCTCATATATTTTTTTATAGCGTTTTGGCGGCATGGCCGAGTGGTAAGGCGGGGGACTGCAAATCCTTTTTCCCCAGTTCAAATCCGGGTGTCGCCTGATCGACAAGAGAATTGAAATAGTGTATTCCGTTTTGTTGATAGAAAACTTTAATTTTTTTCCAGCAGAAGCAAGCGGTGAAAAGGACTCTTGAGACTTTTTTGATTCTAAATTCTAAGCATCGGGAGGCTTGTTCTCTAAAATGCTGTAAATCTTTTCGTCTCGGATTCAAAGAAAGATTCTAGTAGTGAAAAGGAATCAATAAATCTTGAAATGATAGTCTTTTCATTCCACTACTAATGTAGTGTCCGTCTACTAACTGGGTCTTGAATTAGATTGGATAGGGATAGGTCGGACAAGGAATCTAATTCCATTTTTAGTTGGGGAAGGGGCGGAAGAAAAACCTTGTATACAGACTCATGTAAAGTATATGAGCGCTTCCCCATTTATTCAATATTAGTTAGATTAGTTAGATTAAATAGCTAATTGGCTTTCTTTTTTTATATAAATTTAATTAAAATTAAATAGTTTTTATTTAAATAGTTCTATTTTCATATTTTTTTTTGAATATTCTTACTTATTTTTATTAATTAATGTTCTTGATTTAATATAATAATAATATCTTTTTTTTTTTTCTAAAAAAATTCATTATTATTATTCTATTTCCATTAGAATATAAAATAAAATCTTTCTTTTCGTCTGTCTAGTCAAATAATTTTATAGTCAAAGAATTGAATAGGCTGTCTTCCGATTGTTTTAGAGAACGAACCGGGAGACGGTAAGGATTAGATCAAATGGAAATAAGAGATGGAAATAAGAATATGAGTATGTAAAGTAATCTGTCTTGATTCTACATTTTTTTACTTTTTACTTAATGATAATGAAATTACTTAATGGGGGGAAACAAAATAAAACATAGGTCTTATTATTCCTACCTGTTAGTAATATTCATTCCCTTATTACTTCACTACTTCCAAAGATGTCTCCGGATATTTTGTTTATGCTTAATGTTTTGCCATTCTACTAGAAATCCAATTAGAACTTCTAAGATGTTCTAATTGGATTTATTGGATTGTTTTGTCAATGGTGTTAGCCCAGAATCCCTTTTTTGACTCTGTACCAGCGATTCCACTATTATTATATATTATAGTATTATTAGTGAATAATACAAAAAATCAAAAAATACAAGAAAAATTAGTGAACAATAATGAAAAAATTTCTTCATATAAAAAATTTCTTCATATTGATAGAGATAGGAGACAAAATTTACATGGATATAGTAAGTCTTGCTTGGGCTGCTTTAATGGTAGTTTTTTCATTTTCCCTTTCCCTCGTAGTATGGGGGAGAAGTGGACTCTAAGGGTACTACTTATTGAGTTAAGGGATCAAAGTATCAATTGTTTTTTTTTATAACTGGGTTCTTCCATTTTTTAACTATTAAATTTAAGTATTTAATTAATACTAAAAGTATTTAATTAATACTAATTTTATTTTTAGTATTTAATTAATACTAATTAATTAAATTCAAATATATCTGCATTTCGGAATTCTATTGTATTCTAGTAGTGTAATGTATTCTATGGATAATATAAAAATAGAAAATACTCTTTCAATCAAACAAATAGTTGAATTATTCCCATGTTCGTATTTTGAAAGTCAAGGGAATACAAATAATAGGAAATTTATTCTCCGAATTCTTATTAAGATTTCTATTTCGATGAACTGGCTCTTACCAAAGTTATATATGGAAAATGAGGAATCGCGTAACCCCCCACTCCTACTTTATTCTTTTTGTCCCCTCCTTTTCTTTTTTTTTTAATATGATATAATACCGGGATTGTGAAAATAATAAGAAATAAAAAAATTAGAATCGGAAGAATAAGAGTTGCTTTTTGATTATTTCAGATTGATTGGAACCAATACAAATCAAATAGATTAAACAAAGAACAAAATTGGGACGCTATGCTATGTACATTACATATATGTAATTGAGATTCTATATATGAAGATATATATGAATATCAAGATACATATTGTAGATTGATCCATATTAAACCTCTATTTTTCTAGAGTAAAACTTTAATATACTACAATAATAGATAGATAGTATAGTAGAAAGAAATAGATTTGATTTCTTTCTACCATACTATCCGGATTTCATAGAATTCCGCTGATTGTAGTCCGATCATTTCATTTAAGACTAAGACCCTAAATTGAAATCCTTTTTCATTTTTTTTTATTCAATCATTGTATTGATAAGAATTAAGAAGTCATGTTGTTTAAGTAAAATTAGTCACTTTGACTTACCGTTTTTACGTAAATTATAAGTAAAAAAGCAGTAGGAACTAGAATGAACAGTGCAGTAGCAATAAATGCGAGAATATTTACTTCCATAATCTCTATGTTTTATTTCTCTTTAATTTTCAATAAATAATTCGGGATTTAATCCCATAGAGATGATAAATCTTTCGTCGGTAAATTCAATGGTATAAATTACATCTTAATGATATCAAATCGGATCAATATCACGAATAACAATATCTGAGCTATCAAAAAAATTCATCGTCGAGAATTAAATAGTATAACATAGGAAGATCTTTTATCCATACCAAATTAAAAAATGAGATTTCTGATGCAATCCAAAATTCCTTTTCCTTTTTTCTTTTTTTTTTTAGTTTAAGGTAAAGGTTCCGACGAAGAAATAAAAAAAAAGAGGAATCCCTGTTAGGAATGATATTTTGTTATTTTTATTCCCTTTCACCCACGAAATGAATTGATGTCTTTTTTTATTGGATTTGTATCCATCGGGACTGACGGGGCTCGAACCCGCAGCTTCCGCCTTGACAGGGCGGTGCTCTGACCAATTGAACTACAATCCCAGGGAAAAAGCGTACAGCATACATATTCTTACGATTTCATTCAAACCATTTCCCTTTCTATTTTAGATTCGAACCGTTGTGCTGTAACTGACAGAGGCGGACTTATTTATATATTCATAAATATATCTATTATTTATATATTTTTATATTGATATCTATATAGATATTATATAGATATGCATTTTATCGAGATCGACACGGATTACTCGTAATCCGTTCGTTATTGCTAAATCGATTGAAAAATGAATCAATGAAAATAAAGAAAATAAAAAAGAGTCTTTTTTTTTATTTCCTTTAACTTTAATTTAATCATTTCCTTAGCTTGATACGGAAAAAAGAAATAGCGTTAGGGATGTATCATATTTTGATTCTTCCGTATCAGAACACATCAGTCATTTCCGGAGAACAACAAATGGGTTATATCATTTCATGGTGGATCGGCAAATTAAATTATTGGGCCGAGCTGGATTTGAACCAGCGTAGACATATTGCCAACGAATTTACAGTCCGTCCCCATTAACCGCTCGGGCATCGACCCAGGAAGAATAAATTTGAGTCTTTATTGATAATCCATGATCAACTTCCTTTCGTAGTACCCTACCCCCAGGGGAAGTCGAATCCCCGCTGCCTCCTTGAAAGAGAGATGTCCTGAACCACTAGACGATGGGGGCATACTTGCCCGACCGCCATTCTACTACGTTCATAGTATGAACAGTTTTTTGAAATTGTCAATATAATGGAATGATATGATTCGATCAAAAGGATCTTTCCATCTTTCATAATTCCATACCATAGAATCTTTTGATTCATCATTTAGATTTCGAAATTGTTCATTCCAATCATCTATAATTAAAAAAAAAAATAGAAAAAAGATAAGTAATGGGAAAGAAAGCAAAAGAAAGATAGGATCCTTTCAGGGAATGATTGGTTTGCTGGAAAGGGCGAGGTGTTAAAACTTCATTTCTTTCACTTTCATTCATTGTTAAGATTCGGTAGGTATATTTCTATCTCACACTAAGCCGGGAAATAAGAAAACGATAATCAATCTGGAAATCGGGTAGATAGTGATCAACAAGTTATTGAAAATTGTTTTTTCAATAAGAATTTGGTTGAGGGACAAGACAAATTGAATCCATTTATCAATCATTCGATGAAATATTTGAATTGGTGGGTACATGTATCAATGAAATAAATTTCGTGTTATGATGAGGATGACTTCCATTCGAATCGGTTTTGAAATAATTCATTCCATTGATATTGATCAAATCCAATCTCAATAAACTATTTTTTTAACTATACTCTATTCACTAGGTAAATCCAATTTCTTGTTCCTTAATGAGTCGCTAAAAAATCTATCTATGTACATATATTCGAATCCTATCTTATCTATATAATATAAGTATATGCAGTAACAAATATATATACTAGACTCATATAGGCTAGTTTCTTATTCAGGAATTGAATCAAACGGGGCCCTTTTAACTCAGTGGTAGAGTAACGCCATGGTAAGGCGTAAGTCATCGGTTCAAATCCGATAAGGGGCTTTTTACTTCTTTTTTTTTTTTCCGAAAACGCCAGCAGTAGTATTCATATTTGAAGTAAGAATAGAGATATTCTTGATATTTGTACTAAGTTTATATTTGTAATAAAATAATATATATATAAACTAAGGAATCGTAGAATTTCATTAGAAAATGGAATTATGAATTCTAATTCTAATAAGTTATCGTTATCATTCTAATGAATTCGAACATTCTAATGAATTCGAATAATATAGTAAATAAAGTAATTATAGTTAGAAAGTGGAACAGAACATTATTATCATTATTTTCTTTTTTTTAATGAATAATGATATCTCCTTTAATTGTTAGATATTCCTATTTTCTATTATTTATTCTAATCAAAAAAAATTGGAAAGATTATAAAAAAAGTAAGTGGACCTAACCCATTGAATCATAACTATATCTACTATTCTGATATTCAAATTCGCTAGAGATGAAATTCGAACAGTAGATCGTTTTTTATTTTGTTTTTAATACTTCTTTGGTTTGGACTTCGTAAGAATCTGTCGATATTTCCGATGAAATCTTCTTTTCTTGTTCCTAGAGGTTCTATAGGAAGAAATTGCTATTCCCTTCCTCCACGCAGAAGGGCGTATTCCAAGTTCCAACATACAATTTTATTTTTAACATATTTTTTTATTTCTATTTCCGAACACAAGAAAAGATCCATTTTCATTTGTATTCTTTCTATAAGATATAATATATCTATAGAAAAAAAAAAAAAATCCATCAAATCATGGCTTCGCGTATCAAAAATTTTCTTTTCATATCGATGCATACGATATTTTTCCGGCAATTAAATTAATGGATGCGAGAAAGAGACTTTCAATTACAGTCTCTTATTATTCAAAAAATTCAATAGAATATTTTTCAATCTGACAGATAGATAAAAAGAAAAAATAAATAGAAAAAATATTCGAATTTCTTACCTCGATCTGCAAAAAAGTATACTTTGGAGTTTTTTTTTAATCGGAAATAA